GAGGCTGTTCAAACAGGCATAGGGCAATTAAACGGTATTACCGTAGCAATTGGGGTTATGGATTTTCAGTTTATGGGGGGTAGTATGGGATCCGTAGTCGGTGAGAAAATTACCCGTTTGATTGAATACGCTACTAAAGAATTTCTACCTCTTATTATAGTGTGTGCTTCCGGAGGAGCACGCATGCAAGAAGGAAGTTTGAGCTTGATGCAAATGGCTAAAATATCTTCTGCTTTATATGATTATCAATCAAATAAAAAGTTATTCTATGTACCAATCCTTACATCTCCTACTACTGGTGGGGTGACAGCTAGTTTTGGTATGTTGGGGGATATTATTATTGCCGAACCCAATGCCTACATTGCCTTTGCGGGTAAAAGAGTAATTGAACAAACATTGAATAAAACAGTACCCGAAGGTTCACAAGCGGCTGAGTATTTATTCCAGAAGGGCTTATTCGATCTAATCGTACCACGTAATCCTTTAAAAAGCGTTCTGAGTGAGTTATTTGAACTCCACACTTTCTTTCCTTTGAATCAAAATTAGAACATTAAGTTCAATTATTTTGAGCAAACAAGTAATTAGTATATCGGAATCCAAGTCAAAATTAGACGAATGGGGTTTTCTTTGTTGACATAAGATCTAATTGTATCAAAGAAGCAAAAGTCACAGAAAATAGAAAATCCGCCCCTTTTTCTATATTCCTGATTATTGATTATTGATCAAGGTCTCTATCAACAAGATAAAAGAGGAAATTCTTATTTTCGTGAATTAGGCAAATAAAAAAATATCTTCTTCTCGTCATATATAATTAAAATATAGAAAATATAGAATTTTTTATCTTTCTATTACGATAATCCTATTTTGACTAAGAATCCCTGCTGGATGGGATTCTAACAAACCCTTCAATATTCAATATAAATAGAATCTAAATAAATAGAATCTAATTCATTTTTAAGAGAGTTTTTGCTTAGTAAATGAAATTCGAAGACAAGAGCAAAAAAATGAAGAAAAAAATATCTCATCCATATCCTTTCAAATCTTTCATATAGAAAGATGAAAAACTACATTCTATAACTCACTTAGCTAGATACTTATATCTATATTTATTAATATTAGATTAGATAGATTAGATAATAAGTAATAATAATTCCAATTTAATAATAATTCCAATTTAGAATTTTCAAATTCTAATAAGATATCTTTATATCTTCTTTATATTATAAAATAAAATTTTATAAAATAATAAGATATTTTTATTTATTTAGAATTATCAATATCAAATTATAATAAGATATCTTTATACTTTATATATAATAAGATATCTTTATATTATAAAATATAAAATCTAAATAATAATAACAGGTACAAATAGTAAATCGAGGTACCCATTCTATGACAAATCTTACCTTTCCCTCTGTTTTGGTCCCTTTAGTAGGCCTAGTATTTCCGGCAATCGCAATAGCTTCTTTATTTCTTCATATTCAAAAAAACAAAATTGTTTAGAGGCGAGGGCACAAAATCTCATCTATTTTGTTTTTTCAAAACTAACGCTTGTATCATAACACGGATATCCATTTAGCAAAATTTTGTATATTTGGTATATTGGTATATTTGGTATAAGCGGCTTCCGCCGAAAATCTACCAAAAATGCTATATTCTAGCTATTTTCAAATAGACCCAACTCGGCGGATGGCTGAACTGTAAAGTTGGTCTATCTATATACATGTGGCTATCTTTAGTGAGATCATACGAAGGGTATGTTATTAGTTTAGATCTAACCAATTTAATGAATTACTCCTAAAGGTTCACATCAACCTAGTGCTAGTTGATGCGAGTTACTTCGGAAACAAACGGACTAAAGTCAAATTCATTTGGGGTATTCTCTCAATTCCAAAAAAAGCAACTGGATCAAGTATGAGTTGTCGATCAGAACATATATGGATAGAACCTATAACGGGGGCTCGAAAAACAAGTAATTTCTGCTGGGCTGTTATCCTTTTTTTAGGTTCATTAGGATTCTTGTTGGTTGGAACCTCGAGTTATCTTGGTAGAAATTTGATATCTTTATTTCCGTCTCAGGAAATAGTTTTTTTTCCACAAGGAATTGTGATGTCTTTCTATGGGATCGCGGGTCTTTTTATTAGCTCCTATTTGTGGTGCACAATTTCGTGGAATGTAGGTAGTGGTTATGATCGATTTGATAGAAAAGATGGAATAGTGTGTATCTTTCGTTGGGGATTTCCTGGAAAAAATCGTCGGGTCTTCCTCCGATTTCTTATAAAAGATATTCAGTCCGTCAGAATAGAAGTTAAAGAGGGTATTTTTGCTCGTCGTGTCCTTTATATGGATATCAGAGGCCAGGGAGCCATTCCATTGACTCGTACTGATGAGAATTTTACTCCACGGGAAATGGAACAAAAAGCTGCTGAATTGGCCTATTTCTTGCGTGTACCAATTGAAGTTTTTTAATAAATGAAGCCGAGAAATGAATGCTTTCTCAGCAGGAGAGCAAAAAACGCAAGAATCCTCTTTTTCTATACCATAACTTATAACTTAATTGAGGTTTCTTCAAAACATTCATTCGAGTCAAAGCAGACATATATGGAATAAGTATAAAAAAACTCTTTTGGGGATCTTTTATATGTATCGAAATATACACAACCCAATTCAAAAAGAAACAAATCCAATATCTCATAATCAACCATTTTGAAATAAGGAAATTCCCTCCCTTTTTAATTGTTGTAATTGAGACTTCAGATAGATCATATCTTGTAATTTTTTGAAGCTTCTTTTTATATTTTTTGTGCTCCTTAATGACCAAAAAATTGGATCTCTTATAATAAGAATAAAAAATAACTAGCAAATTTCTGTCGTTTTTTGCCACTCAATTTTCACAATTACATAGAGTCGACGAATTAGATGGGTTCATTAACAATTCACAGACGAAAAAATGGAAAAAAAGAAAGCATTCACTCCTCTTTTATATCTTGCATCTATAGTATTTTTGCCCTGGTGGATTTCTCTCTCATTTCAAAAAAGTATGGAATCTTGGGTTACTTATTGGTGGAATACTAGGCAATCCGAAATTTTTTTGAATGATATTGAAGAAAAGAGTATTCTAGAAAAATTCAGAGAATTGGAGGAACTCCTCTTCTTAGAGGAAATGATCAAGGAATACTCGGAGACACATCTACAAAACCTTCGTATAGGAATTCACAAAGAAACAATCCAATTAATCAAGATACACAACGAGGGTCGTATTCATACAATTTTGCACTTCTCGACAAATATAATCTGTTTCATTATTCTAAGCGTTTATTCTATTTTGGGTAATAAAGAACTTGTTATTCTTAACTCTTGGGTTCAGGAATTCCTATATAACTTAAGTGACACAATAAAAGCTTTTTCTCTTCTTTTATTAACTGATTTATGTATCGGATTTCATTCGCCCCATGGTTGGGAACTGCTGATTGGCTTTGTCTACAAGGATTTTGGATTTGTTCATAATGAGCAAATTATATCTGGCCTTGTTTCCACTTTTCCAGTCATTCTAGATACAATTTTAAAATATTGGATTTTCCGTTATTTAAATCGCGTATCTCCGTCACTTGTAGTGATTTATCATTCAATGAATGACTGAAAAATTATCTACCTAATCCAATTAGAATGTTTCTTACTTTGCAGTTGTACATAAGCAAAGCATTGAAAATCGCTTTAGATTTCTACCCATCCCGGGGATTCATCCTATATTCCTATATATTAATCCAGTCAATTTATTCCAGTAAATAACAGAATCGTGGATAGGAAACTCCATTAGTAACCTACCCCAATTTATTGTAGAAATTTTCGGGATCAATGGTTGGACCATGCAAACTAGAAATACTTTTTCTTGGATAAAGGAACAGATTACTCGATCTATTTCCATATCGCTAATGATATATATAATAACTCGTACATCCATTTCAAATGCATATCCCATTTTTGCACAGCAGGGTTATGAAAATCCACGAGAAGCGACTGGACGTATTGTATGCGCCAATTGCCATTTAGCTAATAAACCAGTGGATATTGAGGTACCGCAAACGGTACTTCCCGATACTGTATTTGAAGCAGTTGTTCGAATTCCTTATGATATGCAAGTGAAACAAGTTCTTGCTAGTGGTAAAAAAGGGGGTTTGAATGTGGGGGCGGTTCTTATTTTACCAGAGGGTTTTGAATTAGCGCCCCCCGATCGTATTTCCCCCGAGATAAAAGAAAAGATGGGCAATCTGTCTTTTCAGAGCTATCGCCCCAACCAAAAAAATATTCTTGTCATAGGCCCTGTTCCTGGTCAGAAATATAGTGAAATCACCTTTCCTATTCTTTCCCCCGACCCCGCTACTAAGAAAGACATTCACTTCTTAAAATATCCTATATACGTAGGCGGAAACAGAGGAAGGGGCCAAATTTATCCTGACGGAAGCAAGAGTAACAATACAGTTTATAATGCTACAGCATCAGGTATAGTAAGCAAAATCCTACGAAAAGAAAAGGGGGGATACGAAATAACCATAGCGGAGGATGGACGTCAAGTGGTTGATATTATCCCTCCGGGGCCAGAAATTCTTGTTTCAGAAGGTGAATCTATCAAATTGGATCAACCATTGACAAGTAATCCTAATGTGGGCGGATTTGGTCAGGGAGATGCAGAAATAGTACTTCAAGATCCATTACGTGTACAAGGCCTTTTGTTCTTCTTCGCATCTGTTATTTTGGCACAAGTATTTTTGGTTCTTAAAAAGAAACAGTTCGAGAAGGTTCAATTGTCCGAAATGAATTTCTAGACTCGCGGATTAATCGACATCAAGTTTGTAAAAAGAACCAAATTATTTTTAGTAATTATGATTATCTATAACTATGATAAAAAATGAAATTCTAAAAAGCCTTTCATTTATACTCTTTTTCTACGAGATACCGGGAATTCCTTGTACCACATTCCTGCCATAGTATGTAGATTG